AAGTAATAAATAGGGATGACAGGATTTGAACCCGTGACATTTTGTACCCAAAACAAACGCGCTACCAAGCTGCGCTACATCCCTTTCAATTAGCCTACAGTGTCAGTGTCATTGTAGAGAATCTCCGTCTTGTTTTCCACATCGTAATTTCCTCTATTGATATACTATACAATTTATCTTGCCATTTCTTCTTTGTTCATCTCATCTAACACATATAAACATATTATAAAATAATAATTCATTTTTTTTTATATATATAATCTATAATTTTTATTTAAATTTAGAAATCCATTTTATATTCAATATTTTTTTATATTAAATTAAACAATGTAATTATTTAATTATTAATGAAATTAATAGAATAAGAATATTGAATTTCAATAGTAATATTAATTAGTACTATAACTAGAAATTGAATTTCATTTTAGAAACCCAACATATAAATAAATTGATCTCGGTAATATTCATAAAATAAGTGGACGTCTTTTTCTGTTCTGTTGTAAAGAAAGGAAAGAAAATAGAATCTATCGGGTCGCTATATCCATTTTAGTTAGGGATTCCGCGTATAAATACAAGTGATCCTTAACTACATATGTATCTGATCATATATGTATTACAATAAAAAAGGAGGATTTTCAATGCGAGATCTAAAAACATATCTTTCTGTGGCACCCGTGTTAAGCACTCTATGGTTCGGGTCTTTAGCAGGTCTATTGATAGAGATCAATCGTTTATTCCCAGATGCGTTGACATTCCCTTTTTTTTCATTCTAGTTAGGGATGAAGAAGCTTAGAGATACAATAAATTATCTGTCACTAACTCCCCCTTTTCTTTGTTTTGTTCTTGACTGTCATTTTTTTTTGATAAAAGAAAGAAGATTCACCCAGAACGAAACTCGGGTTTAGGCGGAATTAATAGAGGGAGAACATAAATAGAAAAAAAAATAATAATAAGGGTCGAGGACAACAAAAGCATACAAGATACTTTAATACTAATACTGGTACTAATTTAATTGATAGTTAGAAATTGTTGTATTACTTATTATTATTTCTCTATTGATTGTAATGAAATATTTCATAATTTTATTTATTTCGAGTCAGGAACTTCTTTTTTTTTTCTTTTTGTTTCGGATCGAAAATGGAAGAGTTGAGTGAATCCAAAATAAAAGGGAGGTTCATGGCCAAGGGTAAAGATGTGAGAGTAAGAGTTATTTTGGAATGTAACAGTTGTGTCCGAAACGATATTAATAAGAAATCACGGGGTATTTCCAGATATATTACTCAAAAGAATCGACACAATACGCCTAGTCGATTGGAATTGAGAAAATTTTGTCCCTATTGTTACAAGCATACGATTCATGGGGAGATAAAGAAATAGATAAAATCTAACGTGTGTGTAACCCCTCCAAGGAACAGGAATAAATTACATAAACATAATAATTACATAATAATATATATAAATAAACTATAAAAATAAAAACAACCAAATCCTATTTCGGTCGGATCCCAAATTAAATTAGAATTAAGAAATAGGATTTCAAAGATAAGGAATAAACCATGGATAAATCCAAGCGACTTTTTCTTAAATCCAAGCGATCTTTTCGTAGGCGTTTGCCCCCAATTGGGTCGGGGGATCGAATTGATTATAGAAACATGAGTTTAATTAGTCGATTTATTAGTGAACAAGGAAAAATATTATCTAGACGAGTGAATAGATTGACGTTGAAACAACAACGATTAATTACTATTGCTATAAAACAAGCTCGTATTTTATCTTTGTTACCTTTTCTTAATAATGAGAAACAATTTGAGAGAACTGAGTCGACTCCTAGAACTACGGGTCCTCGAACTAGAAATAAATAGATAGGCCTATTCCTCAATTGCAATTGAATAAAAATTCCAATCCGAATCCCAACTCGGATTGATTTTTTGTTCGAAAAATTCGAGAATCCAGATTGGATTGTCACGTTGTAAGAAAAAAGGCGCAAGGTAAATAAAGTAAAAAAGATTTCTTCTTTTTTTTTTTTTTATTGAAGCGTGTTTATTCATTTTTACTATATTTATCTATCCTATTAATTTATACTCTACCTTCCCGGAGCTCATTCTCCGGGGGCTCCATTTAAATCATTACCGTGTATTCCTTCCAATCTCCTTATTTAATGATCTTATTGGAAATCATGTAAAGACAATTCGTATTTGATATGGCTATTTGTGCAAGCATTTTACGATTAATAAGCGACTTCCTCTTGTACATATCATGTATTGATCTACTATAACTATAGGATACCCCAATTTCACGAATTGCTGCATTTATCCGAGTGATCCACAAACGACGAAAATTTCTCTTTTGCCTGCCCCTATCCCGATGAGCAGAAACTAAGGCTCTCATTTTCTGTTGAATAGTAGTTCGAGTAAGCCTTGAATGAGTCCCTCGAAAGGTTGATGCAAATAAACGAATTTTTGTTCTACGTCTCCGAGCTATATACCCTCGTCTAATTCTGGTCATTGAATCAAATGAAACTTTGATGAATAACTAATTGATTTATTTTCTTTCAGTCATTCTTTTTTCCTTTCCTGGTCTATTAATAACAAAACGGATTCTTCCAATGTATAAAAAAAATTCCAATGGCTTTTGCTACTATAACCTTCCCAACCACGATTTTTTCCAGGCATTTAACCCTGAAATAAGGAAATTGTATTGATACTAGGTATCAACAAAGAACAAAATAGTAAATTGTAAATTAAGTTGAGCATAAAGTATCAATAAATAGTAAAGGTAAATGCATAAATAAATAGTGGGTTCCATCGTTTCTATGGTTGCTTCTTAAACGGTGAGGTCCTCTCTATACACCGGAGCCTTCATTTAATCAATGTTATTAGTAACTTGTATAGTTCACATTCTTTGACTCTACCCATGAAGTATCCAGTAATAGCTCTTTTCACAATGAGATCTACCCATACAGTAACGGTATTTAATTACAAAGGTTGGCTAGGTAGCTGACCCTGTTAGTCCGTTCTTGCAAAAGTGGGAGCATAATTCTTTTACTTCTTAAATACTATTTTCCCCCGCTTAATGGATAACCATTTGCTACCAATGGGGAATTGCTTCTCATCTCCAATTGAGTTGATTGGATTTGCACCAATAGAAACCATAAATTTCATACACAATGGGGTTTGTTTTTTTAGATTTATATATTGAATGGAATTCTTCCATCCTATTCCTAGGTACTGGTCATTGATACTGGAAAAACTTTTCCTTTATTTTGATTTTGTTCCAGCTCATGATCTGAACGAGTCGCACATACACCCTAGTACATGTTCCTCGACGCTGAGGACATCCCCGAAGAGCGGGGGATTTTGTTACATTTTTTATTGGCTGTCTTGTGTTTCTAATAAGTTGTTTAATGGTTGGCATGCTAAATCGTATATAAATGGTCTGGTTTAGATCAATCCTAACCAGATGATTATAAATTATTTCGATTTTTTTTACCTTATTTTACCCCGGTAAGCAGATAAAATCTGAAATTTAGGTTCATCCGAATTATGGTTCAAAATGGAATCGCGGATTTACGTTAAATTCCCGGCATTTTCGTCCGCTACAAGATCAACAATTCCATGAGCTTGGGCTTCTGTTGCTGACATAAAAACATCCCTTTCCATGTCCTCGTATACAACCCATACGGGTTTGCCCGTTCTTTGTGCATAAACCCTTGTGAGCGTTTCGCGAAGTTTCAGCAGTTCTTCCGCTTCTAGGATAAATTCTCCTGTTTGTGCCCTATAAAAAGAACTAGCAGGTTGGTGGATCATTACCCTGATGATATAACATAATCATAATGAATGGTTCCTCGATCTCGTACGATAGGACGAAGGAAAGAGATAAAGAATAACAAGAAAAGAATAAAATAAGAATAGATATATAATTGAACAACCGTACAGGCATTTTTTGTGCATACGGCTCCACAATGGAATTTACTTTTCTTTTCAGTCGAGCAAAAAGAGAAATAGGATCCATCAGATCCCAATCGTTAAGTCATCCATTTACCAACCTTCTTTTCGCGAGAGTTAAAAAATACTATGATGGTTCCGTTGCTTTCTATATTTATCATTTATCTCGTATGTGAGTCAGCAATCCCAAAGTTTCTTTTTGATCCGATCAAAATTAAACAAATCAAAAATAAAATAAGTAAAAAGAAAAAAAAAATGATTATTCTTTTTCTTTTTAGTAATCTTTCATAACATAAATATTGGAAAGAGACTTCTGGTGTGAAAACAAAAAAAGTTTGTGACGCTGAAATGAACCCCGGATAGATAAGATCAAATCGGAGATACTTTTTGTCTCATATTACTCGCCCGATACATAATCTCATGTTATGAAAAAACAATAATGGTTTGTTCATATCGAACTCGAAGTGCCATGCTATTATTACTTAATATTCATATTCTTATTCATATTACATGTCGCGAAGGCATAGTCTTATTTTTTCTCTCAAATAAAAAAACTCATTGGCGCCAAGCGTGAGGGAATGCTATACGTTTGGTAATTTCTCCTCCGGCCAGGAGAAAAGATCCCATTGAAGCGGCTAATCCCATGCATATTGTATGTATAGCTGGTAGCACAAATTGCATAGTATCATAAATGGCTACTCCGGGTACTACCCACCCGCCGGGAGAGTTTATAAACAAATAAAAATTCCGGGTCTCATCTTCTAGACTGAGATATATCATGAGACCAACAAGTTGGTTTGAGATCTCGCTAGTAACGGCTTGGCCTAAAAAAAGTGCTCTTTCGCGATGAAGTCGGTTGATTAGGACAAAATTTGATCCCTTAGGAACCGTACACGCACCTTTGGATGCATACGGTTCAAAAAAAATTACGAAAAAAAAAAAAGAATCAATGTGTTGATTCCAGCCCGCCCTCTTTTTTTATAGTTATAGTATAGTAGGACTTTTCCACTTCTTAACGAAGGGACTTTTTCTTCTATTTTCTTAAGAAAGATGATTTTTTGATCGTCTCTCCGTAAAAACGGAGAGAATCCACTAAACTTATCGAATTAACCTCTCATTGATGTATTGTTTCATCTCCAAATTACGATGTCATTTTCTTGTTCCTGAATGGGCCTCCTCAATTATTTTAGGTTTATGTTCTACTCCGGGTAAAGATCCGCCCGATTTCAATTTGTACATATAGGACAAATGATCCCAATACCACTTTTGGGGGTACGATTTTTTTTTCAATCATTTCTTTCATGCCTTTCTTACGACAAATATTCGATGTAGTCATCATATCATTGATTGGCAGTTTGAGATCGTTCATATGCTATAAAGTAATGACTTATGTATGGTATGATAGAAGTGGTAATCATACATATATTACCAATTGAATTGGGTATTTTCTGAACGGAGCCTGGATACTTCATTTTATTGGTCCAACCAAGCCAACCATAAATTTTTATAATGGTTAATATTAATATTGATCTCGACCCCCCAAAAAATGGATCTAATTGCACTTCACGCTCCAAATTATTGATGGTTTTCAAGCAATCTTTTTTGGACGAAACAGAGGGTATCTCGATCGGGGGAGAAAACGGGGAACTCCCATATGACCCAATATGTCTGACAAGTCGCACTATACGTCAACCCAAGTTGCATCTTCCTGTCCGGGAATCCGAAAAGGTACTTTTGGAACACCAATAGGCATCAACTGAAAGAAAGGGTAGTTGAGTATTATATTTTACTTTGATGTGGAAACGTAATGTTGTATTTTATCCCTATAAATTCCTAGAGTAAGACGAAATGAATAAAGGAAAATTATTACGAATGGGTCGGGCTATTCAAATGATGAACAAGTATCTACGCAGTCGCTCATAGAAAATGGGACCAATCTCCCCATTGCGTATTGGTACTTATCGGGTATAGAATAGATCTGCTTATCTTTGTTCCTACGAACAGAATTGTTCCATTATTACCAACGAAATGGAATTAAATAAATAGTAACCCCTGCTCCGAAATAATCCACTGAAAGGGAGAGGTCCATAGCATAGTCTTTTCCAATGCGATAAAGTTACATAGTGTCTATTTTTCTTTGATAAAGGGGTATTTCCATGGGTTTACCTTGGTATCGTGTTCATACCGTCGTATTGAATGATCCCGGTCGCTTGCTTTCTGTACATATAATGCATACAGCTCTCGTTTCTGGTTGGGCCGGTTCAATGGCTTTGTACGAATTAGCAGTTTTTGATCCCTCCGACCCTGTTCTTGATCCAATGTGGAGACAAGGTATGTTCGTTATACCTTTCATGACTCGTTTAGGAATAATCAATTCATGGAGCGGTTGGAGTATCACAGGGGGGACTATAACGAATCCGGGTATTTGGAGTTACGAAGGTGTGGCTGGGGCACATATTATGTTTTCTGGTTTGTGCTTCTTGGCAGCTATCTGGCATTGGGTATATTGGGATCTAGAAATATTCTGTGATGAACGTACAGGAAAACCTTCTTTGGATTTGCCCAAGATCTTTGGAATTCATTTATTTCTTTCAGGATTAGCTTGCTTTGGGTTTGGTGCATTTCATGTAACAGGCTTGTATGGTCCTGGAATATGGGTGTCTGATCCTTATGGACTAACCGGAAAGGTACAATCTGTAAATCCTGCGTGGGGGGTAGAAGGTTTTGATCCTTTTGTTCCGGGAGGAATAGCCTCTCATCATATTGCAGCAGGTACATTGGGTATATTGGCGGGCCTATTCCATCTTAGTGTTCGTCCGCCCCAACGTCTATACAAAGGATTACGTATGGGTAATATTGAAACTGTCCTTTCCAGTAGTATCGCCGCTGTCTTTTTTGCAGCTTTTGTTGTTGCTGGAACTATGTGGTATGGCTCTGCGACTACCCCGATCGAATTATTTGGTCCAACTCGTTATCAATGGGATCAAGGATACTTCCAGCAAGAAATATATCGAAGGGTTGGTGCCGGACTAGCCGAAAATCAGAGTTTATCAGAAGCTTGGTCTAAAATTCCCGAAAAATTAGCTTTTTATGATTACATTGGCAATAATCCAGCAAAGGGGGGATTATTTAGAGCGGGCTCAATGGACAATGGGGATGGAATAGCTGTTGGATGGTTAGGACATCCCGTCTTTAGAGATAAAGATGGGCATGAGCTTTTTGTACGTCGTATGCCTACTTTTTTTGAAACATTTCCAGTAGTTTTGGTAGACGGAGACGGAATTGTAAGAGCCGATGTTCCTTTTAGAAGGGCAGAATCGAAGTATAGTGTCGAACAAGTAGGAGTCACTGTTGAGTTCTATGGTGGCGAACTCGATGGAGTGAGTTATAGTGATCCTGCTACTGTGAAAAAATATGCTAGACGTGCTCAATTGGGTGAAATTTTTGAATTAGATCGCGCTACTTTGAAATCCGATGGTGTTTTTCGTAGCAGCCCAAGGGGTTGGTTTACTTTTGGACATGCTTCGTTTGCTTTGCTCTTCTTTTTCGGACACAT